GTCCTCATAGCTTAAACCAAAGCATGACACTGAAGATGTCAAGATGGATGCCAAATACACCTGAGGACAAAAGACTTAGTCCTAACCTTACTGTTGGTTGTCGCTAGGTATATACATGCAAGTATCCGCGCCCCAGTGCAAAAAGCCCTCAGTTCCTCTCAACCAGGTCAGTAGGAGCGGGTATCAGGCTCACACCCACCTAGTAGCCCAAAACGCCTTGCACTTGCCACACCCCCACGGGTATTCAGCAGTAATTGATATTAAGCAATGAGTGTAAACTTGACTTAGCCATAGCGAAACAGGGGTGGTAAATCTTGTGCCAGCCACCGCGGTCATACAAGAAACCCGAATCAACTTTACTTCACAAGCGGCGTAAAGAGTGGTAACATGTTATCAAAACACCTAAGACCAAAAAGCAACTGAGCTGTCATAAGCCAAAGATGCCCCTAAGGCCTCCGCCCAAAAAAGATCTTAGCTTAACGATTAATTGAAATCCACGAAAGCCAGGGCCCAAACTGGGATTAGATACCCCACTATGCCTGGCCCTAAATCTTGATGCTTCACACTACCTAAGCATCCGCCAGAGAACTACGAGCGCAAACGCTTAAAACTCTAAGGACTTGGCGGTGCCCCAAATCCACCTAGAGGAGCCTGTTCTGTAATCGATGATCCACGATATACCCGACCATTCCTTGCAAAAACAGCCTATATACCGCCGTCGCCAGCTCACCCTGCCTGAAGGTCCAACAGTGAACGCAATAGTCCTTACCACACTAAAAAGACAGGTCAAGGTATAGCCTATGGAATGGAAGCAATGGGCTACATTTTCTAGAATAGAACAACACGGCAAAGGGATATGAAACTATCCCTAGAAGGCGGATTTAGCAGTAAAGTGGGATAATAGAGCCCTCTTTAAACCGGCCCTGGGGCACGTACACACCGCCCGTCACCCTCTTCAAAGGCGCCCCCCCCCCCCCATAACTAATAAGCCATCCAGCTAAAGAAGAGGTAAGTCGTAACAAGGTAAGTGTACCGGAAGGTGTACTTAGACTACCAAGACGTAGCTTAAACCCAAAGCATTCAGCTTACACCTGAAAGATTCCTGCTCACACCAGGCCGTCTTGAAGCCAAACCCTAGCCCAACTACATCAAACCAAATATGACAAAGCCACTCCCCATCACTTAACTAAAACATTCACTAGTCCCAGTATAGGTGATAGAAAAGACCCCCCCCGGAGCGATAGAGATCACGTACCGTAAGGGAAAGGTGAAATAGCAATGAAAAACCTAAGCTAAAAACAGCAAAGATCAGCCCTTGTACCTTTTGCATCATGGTCTAGCAAGAAAAACCAAGCAAAATGAATTGAAGCTTGCCTCCCCGAAACCCAAGCGAGCTACTTACGAGCAGCTATAATTGAGCGAACCCGTCTCTGTTGCAAAAGAGTGGGACGACTTGTTAGTAGAGGTGAAAAGCCAACCGAGCTGGGTGATAGCTGGTTGCCTGTGAAACGAATTTAAGTTCACTCTTAATTCCCCTCCAAGGAAGCCACCAAAACCCCAATGAAGCGAATTAAGGGCTATTTAAAGGAGGTACAGCTCCTTTAAAAAAGAATACAATCTCCACGAGCGGATAAGCATCAAACCAAAAAAGACTATAGTGGGCCCTCAAGCAGCCATCAATGAAGAGTGCGTTAAAGCTCCACACACTAAAAATACACTAACTTTGCGACTCCCTCACCACTAACGGGCTAACCTATATTACAATAGGAGAATCAATGCTAGAATGAGTAACTAGGGTACCTCCCTCTACAACGCAAGCTTACATCCCTACATTATTAACAAATACCAAATATACAACCAATACAACAAGCAAAGTATAAAACAACTTGTTAACCCGACAGAGGAGCGTCCACCAAGAAAGATTAAAACCTGTAAAAGGAACTAGGCAAGCACGTCAAGGCCCGACTGTTTACCAAAAACATAGCCTTCAGCAAACCCAAAACAAGTATTGAAGGTGATGCCTGCCCGGTGACCATGTTCAACGGCCGCGGTATCCTAACCGTGCAAAGGTAGCGCAATCAATTGTCCCATAAATCGAGACCTGTATGAATGGCTAAACGAGGTCTTAACTGTCTCTTACAGGCAATCAGTGAAATTGATCCCCCTGTACAAAAGCAGGGATAAGAACATAAGACGAGAAGACCCTGTGGAACTTTAAAATCAGCAACCACGCCAAAATACATTTTCCCCCAACACCCGGGGTCACTTATCAAACAAGCCACTGGTCTGCATTTTTTGGTTGGGGCGACCTCGGAGAAAAACAAATCCTCCGAAAATAGGACCAAAACTCTTGACTAAGAGCAACCCCTCAAAGTGCCAACAGCAACCAGATCCAATACAATTGATCAATGGACCAAGCTACCCCAGGGATAACAGCGCAATCTCCTTTAAGAGTCCATATCGACGAGGAGGTTTACGACCTCGATGTTGGATCAGGACATCCTAGTGGTGCAGCAGCTACTAAGGGTTCGTTTGTTCAACGATTAACAGTCCTACGTGATCTGAGTTCAGACCGGAGCAATCCAGGTCGGTTTCTATCTATGATAAACTCTTCCCAGTACGAAAGGATAGGAAAAGTAAGGCCAATACCACAAGCAAGCCTTCGCCTTAAGTAATGAATGCAACTAATTACAAAAGGCTATCACACCACTACTACGTCCTAGAAAAGGACCAGCTAGCGTGGCAGAGCTCGGCAAATGCAAAAGGCTTAAGTCCTTTAACTCAGAGGTTCAAATCCTCTCCCTAGCTTCAACCTTCCCCCTTCCACCCATGCACGACCACCCCCTCCTTACTAACCTAATCATAGCTCTCTCCTATGCTCTACCTATCTTAATTGCTGTAGCCTTTTTAACTCTGGTCGAACGCAAAATCCTCAGCTATATGCAAAGCCGAAAAGGCCCTAACGTAGTAGGCCCCTTTGGCCTTCTTCAACCCCTCGCAGATGGTGTAAAACTATTCCTAAAAGAGCCTATCCGCCCTTCCACCTCCTCACCTATCCTCTTCGTCACAACCCCTATACTGGCACTTCTCCTAGCTATTTCCATCTGAACCCCCCTACCCCTTCCATTTCCCCTTGCCGACCTCAACCTGGGGCTACTATTCGTGCTCGCCATGTCAAGCCTGGCAGTCTACTCCATTCTATGATCCGGATGAGCCTCCAACTCCAAATATGCCCTAATTGGGGCATTACGAGCAGTCGCCCAGACCATTTCCTATGAGGTCACCCTAGCAATCATCCTCCTCTCAGTCATCTTACTTAGCGGGAACTATACCCTTGGCACCCTTGCAACCACACAAGAACCCCTCTACCTAATCTTCTCATGCTGGCCTCTCGCAATAATATGATATGTGTCCACCCTAGCCGAGACAAATCGTGCCCCCTTTGACCTAACAGAAGGAGAGTCTGAACTAGTCTCCGGGTTTAACGTAGAATATGCAGCAGGTCCATTTGCACTATTCTTTGTAGCTGAATACGCCAACATTATATTCATAAACACACTCACCGCTATTATATTTTTCAACCCCAGCTTCTTTAATCTACCACAAGAGCTCTTCCCAGTAGTACTAGCTACCAAAACCCTACTTCTTTCCGCAGGTTTCCTGTGAGTCCGAGCATCCTACCCCCGATTCCGATACGACCAACTAATACACCTCCTATGAAAAAACTTTCTACCCCTAACGCTAGCCCTATGCTTATGACACACAAGCCTGCCTATCTGCTATGCAGGTCTACCCCCATACCTATAACCACAAAGGAAATGTGCCTGAGATCTAAGGGTCACTATGATAAAGTGAACACAGAGGCTTACCAACCCTCTCATTTCCTAAAACTAGAAAAACAGGAGTTGAACCTGTACAAAAGGGATCAAAACCCTCCATACTTCCTTTATATTATTTTCTACCAGTAGGGTCAGCTAAATAAGCTATCGGGCCCATACCCCGAAAATGATGGTTTAACTCCTTCCCCTATTAATGAACCCCCAGGCAAAAATAATCTTCACCATTAGCCTACTCCTAGGAACAACCATCACAATCTCAAGCAACCACTGAGCCCTGGCCTGAACAGGCCTTGAAATCAACACACTAGCTATCCTCCCGCTAATCTCAAAATCCCACCACCCACGTGCTATCGAAGCAGCAACCAAATACTTTCTAGTCCAAGCAGCCGCCTCCGCTCTAATCCTATTCTCTAGCATAACCAATGCATGACATACCGGACAGTGAGATATTATACAACTAACACATCCAACCTCTTGCCTAGTCCTAACCGCAGCCATTGCAATGAAACTAGGCCTAGCCCCATTTCACTTTTGATTCCCCGAAGTCCTCCAAGGCACCTCACTAACCACTGGCCTCCTACTATCCACGGCCATAAAATTCCCACCAATCACCCTACTTTTCCTAACTTCCCAATCACTAAATCCCACACTACTAACCACCATGGCCATTATATCCGCCGCCCTAGGAGGATGGATAGGTCTCAACCAAACACAAATTCGTAAAATCCTGGCCTTCTCTTCCATCTCCCACCTAGGCTGAATAGCCATTATCATCTGCTACAACCCCAAACTCACCCTACTCAACTTCTACCTATACAGCCTAATAACTGCAGCTGTATTCCTCACCCTAAATACCATAAAAACAATCAAACTCTCAACACTAATAACCGCATGGGCAAAAACCCCATCGCTCAGCACCATACTCATTTTAACATTACTATCTCTGGCTGGCCTCCCCCCTCTAACAGGCTTCCTTCCTAAATGACTCATCATCCAAGAACTAACCAAACAAGAAGTGACCCTAACAGCGATAGTCATCTCCCTGCTATCCCTACTCAGCCTGTTCTTTTACCTACGCCTCGCATATTGTACCGCAATCACACTTCCTCCCCACACAACTAACCACATAAAACAATGACACATCAAAAAACCAACTAATGCCCTAATCGCTATCCTAATCACCCTTTCCATCGTCCTCCTACCCCTCTCCCCCATCCTAACCGCCATTGTCTAAGAAACTTAGGATTACCTAAACCGAAGGCCTTCAAAGCCTTAAACAAGAGTTAGACCCTCTTAGTTTCTGCTAAAATCCGCAGGACATTACCCTGCATCCCCTGATTGCAACTCAGATGCTTTAATTAAGCTAGGATCTTATGCAAGCACTAGACAGATGGGCTTCGATCCCACAACAATATAGTTAACAGCTATATGCCCAAACCAACAGGCTTCTGCCTAAGACTCCGGCACATCACTAATGCGCATCGATGAGCTTGCAACTCAACATGAACTTCACTACAGAGCCTATGGTAAGAAGAGGAATTGAACCCCTGTAAAAAGGACTACAGCCTAACGCCTTTACACTCAGCCATCTTACCACACACCTTTTACCCGTGACTTTCATTAACCGATGATTATTCTCAACCAACCACAAAGACATTGGCACCCTGTACCTTATTTTCGGCGCATGAGCCGGAATAGTCGGAACCGCCCTAAGCCTCCTAATCCGAGCAGAACTAGGCCAACCCGGTGCCCTCCTGGGAGACGATCAGATCTACAATGTTATCGTCACAGCCCATGCTTTCGTTATAATCTTCTTCATAGTAATACCCATCATAATCGGAGGATTTGGCAACTGACTAGTCCCACTAATAATCGGAGCCCCAGACATAGCATTCCCCCGAATAAACAACATAAGCTTCTGACTCCTACCACCCTCATTCCTCCTGCTACTAGCCTCATCAACAGTAGAAGCAGGGGCAGGAACAGGATGAACCGTCTACCCACCCCTAGCTGGCAACTTAGCCCACGCCGGAGCCTCAGTAGACCTAGCTATTTTCTCACTCCACCTGGCAGGAATCTCCTCAATCTTAGGTGCAATCAACTTCATTACAACAGCAATTAACATAAAACCCCCAGCCCTCTCACAATATCAAACACCTCTATTCGTCTGATCCGTCCTAATTACTGCAGTACTACTCCTGCTATCCCTACCAGTCCTCGCCGCCGGTATCACCATACTCCTAACAGATCGCAACCTAAATACTACATTCTTCGATCCAGCAGGAGGAGGGGACCCAATCCTGTACCAACACTTATTCTGATTCTTCGGACATCCAGAAGTTTACATCCTCATCTTACCAGGATTTGGCATCATCTCCCACGTAGTAGCCTACTATGCAGGGAAAAAAGAACCATTCGGATACATAGGAATAGTGTGAGCAATACTTTCTATCGGATTCCTTGGATTTATCGTCTGAGCACATCACATGTTTACAGTAGGAATAGACGTAGACACACGAGCATACTTCACATCCGCCACTATAATCATCGCCATTCCAACCGGAATCAAAGTTTTCAGCTGACTAGCAACGCTTCACGGAGGTACTATCAAATGAGACCCCCCAATACTCTGAGCTCTAGGATTCATCTTCCTCTTCACCATCGGAGGACTGACAGGAATTATCCTAGCAAATTCTTCCCTAGATATCGCACTACACGACACTTACTACGTAGTCGCTCACTTCCACTACGTCCTATCTATAGGAGCAGTATTCGCAATCCTAGCCGGTTTCACACACTGATTCCCCCTATTCACCGGTTACACCCTTCACTCCACATGAGCAAAAATCCACTTCGGAGTAATATTTGTAGGAGTAAACCTCACTTTCTTCCCTCAACACTTCCTAGGACTAGCTGGAATGCCACGACGATACTCCGACTACCCAGACGCTTACACAATATGAAACACCGTATCCTCTGTAGGATCTCTCATCTCCCTAACAGCCGTAATCATGCTAGTATTCATCATCTGAGAAGCCTTCGCATCAAAACGTAAAGCCCCACAATCAGAACTAGTCAGCACTAACGTAGAGTGAATCCACGGCTGCCCACCTCCTTACCACACCTTCGAAGAACCAGCCTTCGTCCAAGTACAAGAAAGGAAGGAGTCGAACCCTCATATGTTGGTTTCAAGCCAACCGCATACAAACCACTTATGCTTCTTTCTTATAAAGAAGTGTTAGTAAAACAATTACATAGCCTTGTCAAGGCTAAATTACAGGTGAAAACCCAGTACACTTCAAAATAACCCTAACATGGCCAACCACTCACAACTCGGTTTCCAAGACGCTTCCTCACCTATCATAGAAGAACTCGTAGAGTTCCACGACCACGCCCTCATAGTTGCCCTAGCCATCTGCACCTTAGTCCTATACCTGCTAACCTTCATACTCACAGAAAAACTCTCATCAAGTACTATCAACGCCCAAGAAATTGAACTTGTATGAACTATCCTCCCTGCTATTGTCTTAATTATACTAGCACTCCCTTCCCTACAAATCCTCTACATAATAGACGAAATTAACGAACCAGACCTAACACTAAAAGCCATCGGCCACCAATGGTACTGAACCTACGAATACACTGACTTCAAAGACTTCACATTCGACTCTTACATAATCCCCACCACAGACCTACCTCTAGGCCACTTCCGACTACTAGAAGTGGACCACCGCGTAATCGTACCCATAGAATCCCCAGTTCGAGTCATTGTTACAGCCGACGACGTACTACACTCCTGAGCGGTCCCAAGCCTAGGAGTCAAAACAGACGCAATCCCAGGACGACTAAACCAAACCTCATTCGTCGCTACTCGCCCCGGAGTCTTCTACGGACAATGCTCAGAAATCTGCGGAGCCAACCACAGCTTCATACCCATCGTAGTAGAATCCGCCCCACTCACTTACTTCGAACGTTGATCATCCATAACTTCATCCTAATCATTAAGAAGCTATGAACCAGCACTAGCCTTTTAAGCTAGAGACAGAGGACAAACGCCCCCTCCTTAATGGTATGCCCCAACTGAACCCAAACCCATGACTCTTTACAATGTTAATCTCATGGCTAACATACTCTCTCATCATTCAACCCAAGATCCTAACGTTCGTCACAGCAAACCCACCATCCAATAAAGCCCCAACAATCCCAAGCACCACCCCTTGAACCTGACCATGAACTTAAGCTTCTTCGACCAATTCTCAAGCCCCTCATTAATAGGAATCCCACTCATTTTAATCGCACTAACATTCCCAGCCCTACTTCTGCCCTCACCAGACAACCGATGAATCACTAATCGCCTCTCAACCCTCCAACTATGGTTCATCAACCTTATCACAAAGCAGCTAATAATACCCCTAGATAAAAAAGGGCACAAATGGGCATTAATCCTAACCTCACTAATAATATTCCTACTAATAATCAACCTCCTAGGCCTACTACCCTACACATTCACCCCCACCACCCAACTATCTATAAACCTGGCACTAGCCTTCCCACTCTGACTTGCAACTCTACTAACAGGACTACGAAACCAACCTTCAGCCTCCCTAGCCCACCTTCTACCAGAAGGCACTCCAACCCCACTTATCCCAGCCCTCATCCTAATCGAAACCACCAGCCTTCTCATCCGTCCCCTAGCACTAGGAGTACGGCTAACAGCAAACCTCACAGCAGGTCACCTCCTAATTCAACTAATTTCCACAGCAACAATTGCCCTATCCTCTACAATACCAGTAATCTCTTTACTGACATTTATAGTACTATTCCTCCTAACCATCCTAGAGGTAGCAGTAGCTATAATTCAAGCCTACGTCTTCGTACTCCTACTAAGCCTGTACCTACAAGAAAACATCTAACCCAATGACCCACCAAGCACACTCCTTTCACATAGTAGACCCAAGTCCATGACCTATCTTCGGAGCAGGCGCCGCCCTCCTAACCACCTCCGGACTAACAATATGATTCCACCACCGCTCCCCACAACTCCTGATCATCGGACTAACCTGTACCGCCCTAGTGATAATCCAATGATGACGAGACATCATCCGAGAAAGCACATTCCAAGGACATCATACACCCACAGTACAAAAAGGTCTCCGATACGGAATAATCCTGTTCATCACATCCGAAGCATTCTTCTTCCTAGGCTTCTTCTGAGCATTCTTCCACTCAAGCCTAGCACCCACCCCAGAACTAGGAGGACAATGACCCCCCGTTGGAATCGAACCACTAAACCCAATAGACGTCCCCCTGCTAAACACAGCAATCCTCCTAGCCTCGGGGGTCACCGTCACATGAGCACATCACAGTATCACAGAAGCCAACCGAAAACAAGCAATCCAAGCTCTCACCCTAACCGTACTACTAGGATTCTACTTCACCGCCCTCCAAGCCATAGAATACTACGAAGCTCCATTCTCCATCGCCGATGGAGTTTACGGATCTACCTTCTTTGTAGCCACCGGATTCCATGGCCTCCACGTCATTATTGGCTCAACATTCCTCCTAGTCTGCCTCTTCCGCCTAATCAAATACCACTTCACTTCCAACCACCACTTTGGCTTCGAAGCAGCAGCTTGATACTGACATTTCGTAGACGTCGTATGACTATTCCTCTACATGACTATCTACTGATGAGGATCATACTCTTCTAGTATATCCATTACAATGGACTTCCAATCCTTAGAATCTGGTATAAACCCAGAGAAGAGTAATGAACATAATCACTTTTATAATCACACTATCACTAACCCTAAGCATCATCCTAACCCTACTGAACTTCTGACTAGCCCAAACAAACCCAGACTCGGAAAAACTATCACCATATGAATGCGGATTTGACCCCCTCGGCTCAGCCCGACTTCCATTCTCAATCCGATTTTTCCTAGTAGCCATCCTCTTCCTCCTATTCGACCTGGAAATCGCCCTATTGCTTCCCCTTCCATGAGCCACCCAACTACAATCTCCCATCACCACCCTAATCTGAACCTTTATTATCATCCTACTACTCACTCTAGGACTGATCTACGAATGAATCCAAGGAGGACTAGAATGAGCAGAATAACAGAAAGTTAGTCTAACCAAGACAGTTGATTTCGGCTCAACAGATTATAGCTGCAACCCTATAACTTTCTTTATGTCTCCCCTCCACCTAAGCTTCTACTCAGCCTTCACCCTAAGCAGCCTAGGGCTAGCCTTTCACCGAACTCATCTAATCTCCGCCCTCCTATGTTTAGAAAGCATAATACTCTCCATGTACATCGCCCTAACAATATGACCCATCCAAACACAAACATCCTCAACAACCCTCGTACCCATCCTAATACTATCATTCTCAGCCTGTGAAGCAGGAACAGGACTAGCACTACTAGTCGCTTCCACCCGAACCCACGGCTCCGACCACTTACACAACTTCAACCTCCTAAAATGCTAAAAATTATTACCCCAACCCTCATACTACTCCCCCTAACTCTCCTATCCCCCTCCAAACACCTATGAACCAACATCACCACCCACAGCCTATTAATCGCCTTCTTAAGCCTACAATGATTAGTCCCAACATACTACCCAAACAAAGGCCTAACCCATTGAACCGCCATCGATCAAATCTCATCTCCCCTACTAGTCCTGTCCTGCTGACTACTCCCCCTCATAGTCATAGCAAGCCAAAACCACTTAGAACAAGAACCCCCCGTACGAAAACGAATCTTCATCACAACCCTAATCGCAGTTCAACCCTTTATTCTACTAGCCTTTTCCGCTTCAGAAATCATACTATTCTACATTGCCTTCGAAGCCACCCTAATTCCAACCCTAATCCTAATCACACGCTGAGGAAACCAACCAGAACGACTAAATGCAGGTACCTATCTACTATTTTATACCCTCGCTAGCTCACTCCCCCTACTCATTGCCATCCTACACCTACACAACCAAATCGGAACACTATACCTCCCTATACTAAAACTCGCCCATCCCACAATAACCAACTCCTGATCAAACCTAGCATGCAGCCTAGCCCTACTACTAGCCTTCATAGTAAAAGCCCCCCTATACGGCTTACACCTGTGACTCCCAAAAGCCCATGTAGAAGCCCCTATCGCAGGCTCTATACTACTAGCCGCCCTACTCCTAAAACTAGGAGGATATGGCATTATACGCATCACCATCCTAGTAAACCCCCCATTAAACAACCTACACTACCCATTCATCACCCTAGCCCTGTGAGGAGCACTCATAACCAGCGCCATCTGCTTACGTCAAGTCGACCTAAAATCACTAATCGCCTACTCTTCCGTAAGCCACATAGGATTAGTTGTCGCCGCAACCATAATCCAAACCCAATGAGCATTCTCAGGAGCAATAATCCTCATAATCTCACACGGCCTCACCTCCTCTATACTGTTCTGCTTAGCCAATACAAACTACGAGCGAACACACAGCCGAGTTCTAATCCTCACACGAGGTCTACAACCCCTACTCCCCCTCATGGCCATCTGATGATTACTAGCAAACTTAACAAACATAGCACTCCCCCCCACTACCAACTTAATAGCAGAACTAACCATCGTAATCTCACTATTCAATTGATCCTCCTTCACCCTCATTCTCACAGGAATCACCATATTCCTAACTGCCTCCTACACACTATATATACTTACAATGACACAACGAGGCACACTACCATCCCACATCACATCAATCCAAAACTCCTCCACACGAGAACACCTACTCATAGCCCTTCATATAATCCCCATAATCCTTCTTATCATAAAACCAGAACTTATCTCTGGAGCCCCCATATAGCAAGTATAGTTTTAATCCAAACATTAGACTGTGATCCTAAAGATAGAAGTTAAACCCTTCTTACTTGCCGAGGGGAAGGTCAAACCAGCAAGAACTGCTAACTCTTGTCCCTGAGAATAAAACCTCAGTCCCCTTACTTTCAAAGGATAATAGCAATCCAATGGTCTTAGGAGCCACCCATCTTGGTGCAAATCCAAGTGAAAGTAATGGGCCTATCCCTAATCCTAACTACATCAATACTACTCTCCCTAACCACCTTACTAACACCCATCATCCTACCCATAATCTCCGACAAACTAAAAAACACTCCCTCCACCATCACAAACACTGTAAAAACCTCATTCCTAATCAGCCTGATCCCAATAACCATCTACATCCACTCAGGCCTAGAAAACATCACCTCTCTATGACAATGAGAATTCATCATAAGCTTCAAAATCCCCATCAGCTTCAAAATAGACTTCTACTCCCTTACATTCTTCCCAATCGCACTATTCGTATCCTGATCCATCCTCCAATTCGCCTCATGATACATAGCCTCAGACCCCCACATCACAAAATTCTTCACCTACCTACTACTATTCCTAATCGCCATACTCATCCTAATCACCGCCAACAACCTATTTGTCCTATTCATCGGCTGAGAAGGAGTTGGCATCATGTCATTCCTACTAATCAGCTGATGACACGGACGAGCAGACGCCAACACAGCTGCCCTACAAGCCGTACTATACAACCGAATTGGAGACATCGGCCTTATCCTATGCATAGCCTGATTAGCCTCTACAATAAACACCTGAGACCTACAACAAATCTCCTCTTCCACCCAAACCCCCACACTACCCATCCTAGGCCTCATTCTAGCCGCAACAGCCAAATCCGCCCAATTCGGCCTACACCCCTGACTTCCAGCAGCCATAGAGGGCCCCACCCCCGTCTCCGCCCTACTGCACTCCAGCACCATAGTCGTAGCCGGAATCTTCCTACTAATCCGAACCCACCCCATATTCAACAACAACCAGATGGCCCTCACCCTCTGCCTATGCCTAGGAGCCCTATCCACATTATTTGCAGCTACCTGTGCATTAACCCAAAACGACATTAAAAAAATCATCGCATTCTCAACATCAAGCCAACTAGGCCTAATAATAGTCACCATCGGACTTAACCTACCACAACTAGCCTTCCTACACATCTCAACCCATGCATTCTTCAAAGCCATACTTTTCCTATGCTCCGGCTCCATCATTCACAGCCTCAACGGCGAACAAGACATCCGAAAAATAGGAGGCCTTCAAAAAATCCTACCCACAACCACCTCATGCCTCACCATCGGTAACCTAGCCCTAATAGGAACCCCATTCTTAGCAGGCTTCTACTCAAAAGACGCAATCATTGAAAGTCTCAACACATCATACCTCAACACCTGAGCCCTACTCTTAACCCTTCTAGCCACATCCTTCACCGCAGTGTACACCATACGCATAACCCTAATAGTACAAACAGGATTCACCCGCATCCCCCCCCTAACCCCAGTAAACGAAAACAACCCAGCAGTCCTTCGCCCAATCACCCGCCTTGCACTAGGAAGCATCATAGCTGGATTCATCATCACTTCATTCATCCTTCCCACAAAAACCCCCCCAACAACCATGCCACTATACATCAAAACCACCGCCATCATCGTCACAGCCCTAGGAATCATCCTAGCCCTAGAAATATCAAAACTAACACACAACCTAATTCTCCCTAAACAAAACTCCATTATAAACTTCTCCACCACCCTAGGATATTTCAACCCCCTAATCCACCGCCTGACCTCCACAAAAATCCTCAAAGGAGGACAAAACATTGCCTCACACTTAATCGACCTCTCCTGATATAAAATACTAGGCCCAGAAGGACTAGCCACCCTCCAACTAATAGCCTCAAAAACCACAACCACCCTCCACACAGGCTTAATCAAAGCATATCTAGGATCCTTCGCCCTATCCATCCTTATCATACTCGCATCCACTTACAGACAACCCTAATGGCCCTCAACCTACGTAAAAATCACCCCCTACTAAAAATCATCAACGATTCCCTAATCGATCTCCCAACCCCATCAAACATCTCAACCTGATGAAACTTCGGATCATTACTAGGCATCTGCTTAACAACCCAAATCATTACAGGATTACTATTAGCCACACACTACACAGCAGACACCAGCTTAGCATTCTCATCTGTGGCCCACATATGCCGAGACGTACAATTCGGCTGACTCATCCGAAACATCCACGCAAACGGAGCCTCATTCTTCTTCATCTGCATCTACATCCACATTGGCCGAGGACTTTATTACGGATCTTACCTGAACAAAGAAACCTGAAACATCGGGATCATCCTCCTCCTAACTCTGATAGCAACCGCCTTCGTGGGATACGTCCTACCCTGAGGACAAATATCCTTCTGAGGAGCCACAGTAATTACCAACCTATTCTCAGCAATCCCCTATATCGGACAAACACTAGTAGAATGAGCCTGAGGAGGCTTCTCAGTGGACAACCCAACCCTAACCCGATTCTTTGCACTGCACTTCCTCCTCCCATTCGTTATCGCAGGATTAACACTAGTCCACCTAACATTCCTACACGAAACCGGATCAAACAACCCCCTAGGAATCCCCTCAGACTGCGACAAAATCCCATTCCATCCATACTACTCAATCAAAGACATCCTAGGATTTGCATTAATAATTACTCCACTCATCGCCCTCGCCCTATTCTCCCCCAACCTACTAGGAGACCCAGAAAACTTCACACCAGCCAATCCACTAGCCACCCCCCCACACATCAAACCTGAATGATACTTCTTATTCGCATATGCCATCCTCCGATCTATCCCAAACAAACTAGGAGGAGTTCTAGCCCTCGCAGCCTCAATCCTAGTACTATTCTTAGTCCCCCTATTACACAAATCAAAACAACGCTCTATAACCTTCCGCCCCCTATCACAAATCCTATTCTGAACCCTAGTAGCCAACCTCCTAGTACTAACATGAGTAGGAAGCCAACCAGTCGAACACCCATTCATCATCATCGGCCAACTAGCCTCCCTCAGCTACTTCACCATCATCCTAGTACTCTTCCCCCTAGCAAGCATGCTAGAGAACAAAATACTAAAACTTTAATCAACTCTAATAGTTTATAAAAACATTGGTCTTGTAAACCAAAGATTGAAGATTATACCTCTTCTTAGAGTTTTACCCTCAGAAAGGAAGGAATCGAACCTTCATCACCAACTCCCAAAGCTGGAATTTTCAACTAAACTACTTTCTGACCTACCCTCCCCACCACTAAACCGCCCGAATAGCCCCCCGAGATAACCCCCGCACAAGCTCCAACACCACAAACAAAGTTAACAGCAAACCTCAACCAGCAACTAAAAACAATCCCGCCCCCCGAGAATAAAACATAGCCACCCCGCTAAAATCCGACCGAACCAAAGACACACCCATATTATTCACCGTCCCCCCCTCAAGCATGTAACCCGACAGATACTCCACTCCCCCCATAACAACCCCCACCCCTACAATTAACACTAACCCAACACCATAACCCACAACCCGTCAATCACTTCAAGACTCCGGATAAGCATCTGCCGCTAATGACACCGAATACACAAAAACTACTAACATACCCCCTAAATACACCATAACCAGAACCAAAGACATGAAAGAAACCCCTAAACTAACCAATCACCCACACCCAGCAACAGACGCCACCACTAATCCAACCACCCCGTAATAAGGAGAGGGATTAGACGCAACCGCTAATCCCCCTAAAACAAAACATAGGCTTAAAAATAAAACAAAATTTGTCATAATTCCTACTTGGACTTTCTCCAAGATCTATGGCATGAAAAGCCACCGTTATGGGTCTTTAACTACAGGAATACCCCCCCCCTCCCCCCCCATAACTTTTTTATAGGGTATGTATTACTTCGCATACTATTATATACCACATTTGGCATTATATTAATGTAGGATCTCTCGCATAAACTGTCATGCCAGTTCCAACCAAACTCAAATATTAGTTCCCATGACTCGCCATTCATACGAACTCATTCTAGCCCCCATACACCCCACCCCATCCCCCTCAAGCCGTCACAGCCCTATAAGGAACAGGCGTTACCCAAGATCGACCATGCTTAACCGTACATTACAATATCTCCCTACACGGATGAACCACCAGCGCCAACTATGAATGCCCCGGGCTCATATACTCACATTAACCGATGCCTTCAGGTACCTACAAGCCAGAGGACCTGGTTATTTATTAGTCGGACTCCTCACGAGAACTCACCAACCCGGTGTTAGTAATGTCCTTAATCCTTGGCTTCAGGGACATACATTCCCCCTACACCCTTCCCCAACTTGCTCTTTTGTACTATTGGCTCTTTTTTCAGGGCCATAACCTGGTACACTCCTCCCATCTTGCTCTTCACAGAGACAAGTGGTTGGCCTGCATAACTCCTCTAACTTCCCTTAATCTCGGCATTTGGCCGTTTTTCCTCTTGTTTCTTTTCGGGGCTCCTTCAATAAACCCTTCCAGTGCGTAGCAGGTAATCCCTTCCTCTTGACGTGTCCATCACATGGGTCTCTTACGGTTTCTCACTCTCACGGGCCCTTGCAAGTGTCATGGTCTGCGGATAAGTTCGTCTCATACTTTACACTGATGCACTTTTAATAGCATTCACGAAGCGGCGCTGTTTCCCTCTTAAGTAACAAATAATGACATGGTCACCGTACATATTTATTATATTCCCACTTACTAGGAACTTTCACTCAAACCCCCATTTTTCCGTCCACAGAAAAATTTTTTTCATTGACTTAAAAAAAATTCGTTAATTATTTAAGTATAAGCCTCTAGATTTTCCAAATCCGTTCACTATTCATTCGTCTTGCATTTCATTTCCCCTGACTTATACTTAAAACTATCAAAACACAAACGATAAAAAAATTTTTAAAAAACAACAAATACTTTATATAAAATGTCCCTACCAACCCACACCACCACAAACTTTCATTGATTCACTAAACTTTTCCCCCCAAATCCTAGAGACATTTACCTAAAATTAAAAACCAAACAAAAACATGCACACCAACGGACATAATCGCCT